ATTAACTAGTCATCTATATTACACTATATCTTTTTTCGGAAATATTCCATAACCAGGGTCCTTTCGTACAGCCGTTTATTTTATACACTCTGAAGATAGAAACCGACCTAGCTCACGCCGATCTGAACTCAGCTCACGTAGGGCTTTAATGGTCGAACAGACCAACCCTTAGAAGCCTCTTCGCCCCTAGGAGGCCCCAAGCCAACATCGAGGTCGCAAACCCTCCCCTTAATGTGGTCTCGCCGGGAAGATTACGCTGTTATCCCTACGGTAACTATTCCTCCTTAACAGGTTCTCGCTACACTCAACAAGTCTTTAGGTTCGTTTTATAAGTTATCTATGTCCTGTCGGACCTTTATTATTCTCTGCTTATTTACTTTCCATCAGGCCAATTGCCCTTAGGGCAAAATCTCTATTACCCCATACTAACGGGTGTCTCAAAGGGAGGAGGTGGTTTTTCTTACCTCCGGTTTTCCCAACCAAAAGCGTGCTCATTTTCGAAGTTTTACCTCCGAAACAGGTCTACTTAAAGTTCGATAGGGTCTAATCGTCTTTCAGGCTCATCTGGGCCTTTTCACCCAAAAGTCAAATTCAAATAAATGCTAATGAGACAGCGCCACCAGCGTCACACCATTCATTTCTGGCCAACAATTAATAGGCAAATTATTTCGCTACCTTTGCACGGTCAGGGTACCGCGGCAATTTAACCTCCTGTAGGAAGCCATTGTGCAGGTACGACCCAATTTGATCGTCAAAGGGCCATGTTTTTGATAAACAGGCGTGATGGCCAAGTTTGCCGAGTTCCTTATTAGCACTTTTATTATACAAGGGGCTTTATATTCTTAGGGCTATCCCGTAATGTCACCCTACTTATTCCCTTAATCGACTACTAATTCATAAATTCTTGCTTCTGCTTCTGTAGTTTAGCAGAATACCCCCATATTGCATAAGGTTGTCTTACAAACTAAGAATTTCTATTAGGCTCGCTTTTCTTTGTAACAAGATTTTTAGATGGCTACTTATAAGCCTACTTTAAAGATTATCGACCCTCCTTCCTAACCATACCCAGAACAAGGAGATTATCCCCCGTGCTCCAACTGATCAATGTTAATCTATTGGTCCTACATACCTTAAGTGTCCATTAACCGCAGCACTAAGGCGCCTTTCTGGGGGAACCAGCTATCACGATGTGCGTCAGGTATCTCGCCCCTACCTTCAGGTAAATCCATAGCTTTACAACGCTATCCTTCCTCCTTAAGGTAGATCACACCGCTTCGGGACACAGTATATATTATATCTCTCATATAACCATAATGCAAAAGGTACCAGGTTTCACCTGTGCTTTAACAGTTCTTATCTTATTCACCGCCAAAGGTGTCTTCCCTCTCGGTACTGTTCACGCGTGAACCCCTTTCGCTCACGCTACTAAGGCCATAGAAATTTCTTTTTGTAATCTGCAGGGCCCAGCTAGGAGCCAATGAGAGGGCATGAGCCCCGTAGTTTTCTTAACTTACCGCAGAGAAGGCCCTCCTTCTAAGAACCATTTTATTAGACTCGAGGGTACTGAGAGTTGAAGAACAGTAACAGAGTAAAGAAAATATAGGCTTGTAATGCCCCTACTGCCAACTCTCCTAAAATAATTATTGCTCTTACTCCTAGCCACATGAACACCCGGACTATGCCCCCCACTAGAATCATCCAACTCTCTCAAACCAGTGCTATGATTTCTTTGTACTCCTTAGTATCTAAATCTGCCGTTTTTATATAGTCCCAGTACTCCATAAACTCCCCCACTACCTCGCGAGCCTCTTCCAAATTAATTTCATCAAACATCAGCTCAGCTATATTTCCTAAAATTAGCCCTAACAAAATATGCCCCGCCATTATAGTTAACCTTAGCCGTGTACAAAGCGCTAAAGGACGCATAAAGTGTCTGAATACCTCTACGATAACCATAAACAGAATTAAGTAGACAGGAGTCCTTTCAGGCACTAGTCTAGCCACAAAGTCATTTGTACAGGTCAAAGCCCTAGTAACCACTATTGCGCTTCAAAAGGGTAACGCAATGGAAGCTGTAACGCAAAGATGTGAGATTGAAACAAATACACCCGGGACTGATTGTCATATAATAAGTATAGCCACCCAAGTACAAGCCCTGACAAAAAGTAAAATTACCCCTCTCTCTTTTACTTTCTCCTCAGCCTCCCCCCAAGCTCATTTTAATAAAGGCATACCTAAGAACCCTCAGACAGCTCTTCCTCTGGGCCAAGCCCTGCCAGCGTAGATTCTTGATGGAAGCACCAAAGATATGGCCCAAAACATCATGATGTACTTTGGATTATCATAGGCGAAAAAAGTTTGATAGTCGAATACAGAAAACAAGTCTATTAACATTTATTATATGTTTATTCCCCAGGGCACACGCCGATAAGTATTAATGCTGTGGCACCTAATAAGTAAGCACCCCTACCGTGGTCATATAGTCACTTCCGTGGGAATGAGCTATTATAACCAGCACAGCTAGGCCCACAGCTGCTTCAGAGACTACCATGCATAGAAATAATATCAGAATCACTGGAGAAACTATATTCCCTACACTTCTAACTAACAGGACTAACGTCCCGACGTTGCAAACTTCTAAGTACAAGAGAGCCATTAGCAATCTTATGTTATTCACAACTAACCCAATGGCTCCTCTTAAAAACAATATTACCCCCAATCTCCCCGCTGACGCTACCATATTCATTGCTATATATATATATATATATATATACCCCAGTGGATTAAGCCTGGGTTAGGGGCTTTTAATCCCCAATCGTCCGCTTAACAAGCGGAAGCCTCTCTATGGCTCTAACCCACCTTCAAAGGATAAGAACCAGTCTCAATTTTTAGCTCCCAAAGCTAAAGTTTTTATTAAACTATCCTCTGAGCACAGGGTGGTGTGTTAACCACCGTTCTCACCACATCAAGGTGGTCCATAACTCTGGCACTGTGCTTCACTCTCTTTCCCAAGTACAAATAAAATCATTTACTTACACGTTCACGGGCCCGCCCCCCATCAGTTTCAAGGGCTTAAGTTAAGAAAACTGTGGGTCTCCAAAACCCCTATTAAGCCAACAGGCTTAGCCCTTGCTTCTAACTTGGTGACGGGCGTTAAGATCGTCCCTACCTATGCCCAGGCCAGGTAACCCCGGCTTAACCCCTCTAGGGGTCGTCGCCCCAGTCCCCTAACAAAGCCAGAAAATTCGGCAGAGTTGACTGAGCGACGACCCCCTATAGAGGGCTTCGCTCGCAAGCCCTCTCATAGGTCTCTTATCTCCCCTGCCCCACCCTTTAACCACTATTGTATCCACAAGCAACGGACATTAAGCATCTCTCCTCGAGTGGAATTGAGATTACTAAAGGCCCTCTTAGAGGTCTTAGGAGCACCCCTTGTGTGTGGGGGTGCCTAACCCTAAAAGCTCTTTCCTATGCTTTCAGATGCCTGGTTGGACTAGATTCAAGGTACTTCACTACGTTTCGTTATGTCACCCTTACGGGAACAAGCCTGTSTCTTCCCGTACCCTCCCTCGACTCTGTCTTAGGAGTGCACCGGCTCACCTCTCTCGGCCCTATACAGGGCTGACGAGAGGCCTACGCTTTATATTACCTATAAAGGGGCAGTCTCACTGGCAAGTGCGGCGATTGACGTCTCTAGGATAACTAGTTATCCTTGCATTATGACCTCCCGTGAAATGAGATGGAGGGGACTCTGAGCTTATCTCGAATATGATATCTTCTCTTTTATTAATTAAGAAGAACCCTTACCCAAGAGCTATCTTGTTTTATTTGTTATACGTGGAGTAAACTATCGCAGTTACTTTCTTTAATCTCTCTACTTTTTCCTTGCTCGCAAGGCGGAAAGCCTGCTCACTGCGCTCAACAAGGCAAAATTAAAGAAAGCAGATATGGTTAAAGATAATAACATCGGACTGCAAACCCGATATTGCGGCACTCCGCTATCTGCTTAACTTATGAAAGCACCTAAATTTAAAGAGCTTTTCAGCCCCAATTTTCATAAAAATACCAAAACGGTCAACCTGACCTTTGTCCTAATGGCAACTTTTTTTTTCTTTCTAGCTTTCGCTAGTTTAGCTAATAAGAACCTGTCCGCCTCTTTGATCTACGAGATAACAAGTATCTCCTCTTCCCCCGTTGACTTTGTTCTGATCGCAGACATAATAAGAGTTACTTTTACGTCTTTAGTTCTATTAATTGCTTCTTGTGTGATTCTCTATTCCCAGAACTACATAGAGTCAGACCCCAACAAAACCCGCTTGTCGGGGCTCCTAGCTTTATTTATTCTCAGGATAATCTTTTTTATTCTGACCCCCAATGCTATAACTATGCTTTTAGGCTGAGACGGCCTAGGGGTTATCTCATTTGTTTTAGTTTTATTTTATAACAATCAATCAAGTGAAGGGGCCGCTATAATTACTGCCCTAACTAACCGTATTGGTGATATTTTGATTATTATAGCTCTTGGACTCCTCTTGAAAATGGGGCACTGAAATATTAATACTTTAGAAAACCTCTCCAAGGGCTGAATTTACCTCCTCTTACTAGTAGCAGGGTGCACGAAAAGGGCCCAATTCCCTTTTTGTTCGTGGCTGCCCCAGGCCATAGCCGCTCCAACTCCAGTCTCAGCTCTAGTCCATTCCTCCACCTTGGTCACGGCTGGGGTCTATCTAATAATTCGCCTGTCCGACAGCTTACTGCCTTCCAGTTCTTTGCTTAGCCTTCTCTCATTTCTAGCGACCTTAACTAGACTAATAGCCGGTCTCTCAGCCCTAGTTGAGACAGACCTTAAAAAGATTGTAGCGCTATCTACACTAAGACAACTAGGAACCATAGTTTTAGCCCTATCTCTCGGCCACCCCAATCTTGCCTTTTTTCACCTAGTCACTCATGCGGTCTCCAAGTCCTTATTATTCATCTGCGTGGGAACTTTTATTTCTTATAATAAAGGAAGTCAAGATACCCGTAATTTGACCCCAAATCTATGGCTTACAATCCCTTTCAGTTTTATAGGAGCAGGCATCTCGAATCTATCCCTTTGTGGCGTTCCTTTTCTCAGGGGATTTTATTCCAAGGATCTAATCTTGGAATCGCTCTGACAAATGCCAACAAGATCCTTCATCACTTTGGGGGCCGCATTTTCAACAGCCTTAACAAGAGCTTACTCCCTTAAACTTATAAAGATAAGATTTACCTCTACGCCTTCCAATGAAAGAAACCCAATTCGGCCTAACTCCTCTATAGAAGGGCTCTTTATTCAAGCTCCCATTATTCTTTTATCCCTGGCCACACTTTACCTTGGGTTCTTCTTAAATAAGGTCTCCACTATATTTTACTCCCCTCTTCTTCTTAGAGGCCCCCATAAGCACTTAGCCTCACTTATACTTATTATAGGGTGAGTCCTGATAACAGCAGAAGAGTTGGGAATAATTGGAGGAAAATCAGCCAACTCCCAAAGGACTCACCATCTTCTTCATACTCTATTTTTCCTGGAGACCCTGTCCCCTCAGGCCAACCTCATAATGGCTAAAACCCCCCTATACTTACCTTACAAAACAATTGACCAAGGATGGATTGAAAGCCTTTCAATTCACTCCTCAAAAGCTCTACTTTTACTCCTTACCAAACGAAACATCAACCTAGCCACTCAGCCCATCCTTAGCTATCTAGTCCTTTCATCTTTTTCCCTGGTAATTTTCTTCATTCTAATGGGAGAGAGCCTCTAAAGGGTCAAGGGGGCACCTCCACTTAAAACAGCAAAGTTGGCAGATAAATGCGATTGGCTTAGGACCAATTAATGTGGCCCCTACCCCACACTTTGCTGAGCACCCCCCGGCTTAACCCCTCTAGGGGCCGTCGCCCCAGTCCCCTAACAAAGCCAGAAAATTCGGCAGAGTTGACTGAGCGACGACCCCCTATAGAGGGCTTCGCTCGCAAGCCCTCTCATAGGTCTCTTATCTCCCCTGCCCCACCCTTTAACCACTATTGTATCCACAAGCAACGGACATTAAGCATCTCTCCTCGAGTGGAATTGAGATTACTAAAGGCCCTCTTAGAGGTCTTAGGAGCACCCCTTGTGTGTGGGGGTGCCTAACCCTAAAAGCTCTTTCCTATGCTTTCAGATGCCTGGTTGGACTAGATTCAAGGTACTTCACTACGTTTCGTTATGTCACCCTTACGGGAACAAGCCTGTSTCTTCCCGTACCCTCCCTCGACTCTGTCTTAGGAGTGCACCGGCTCACCTCTCTCGGCCCTATACAGGGCTGACGAGAGGCCTACGCTTTATATTACCTATAAAGGGGCAGTCTCACTGGCAAGTGCGGCGATTGACGTCTCTAGGATAACTAGTTATCCTTGCATTATGACCTCCCGTGAAATGAGATGGAGGGGACTCTGAGCTTATCTCGAATATGATATCTTCTCTTTTATTAATTAAGAAGAACCCTTACCCAAGAGCTATCTTGTTTTATTTGTTATACGTGGAGTAAACTATCGCAGTTACTTTCTTTAATCTCTCTACTTTTTCCTTGCTCGCAAGGCGGAAAGCCTGCTCACTGCGCTCAACAGGCAAAATTAAAGAAAGACCCTATACTGTTTAACTGAGGGCCAATCCTGACCGTAATCTGGGTTAAAAGCCCAATGCCTTCAACCTCTTAGAAGAGAGCTTTTATAACTCGTTATAGGGCCTACAGCCCCATGCATACCACTCTGCCATCTTCCAAAGGACCTACATCTTAGGCTTAAAACTTAACAGACAGGCCCCTGCACCAGCTTTTCTCAGTACACCTTTAACAAGGTTAAGGGATAATATAACAAGTACATTACGGAGAAAAACTGGCCCCACATGATAAAGGGAGCTTCTGCAGGCTTCCTGCCCAACCATGTTAATATTGCCAGCGTAACTAGCAGAACTCAGAACAATAATTTCATGGGAGGGACCCAAAAGTTTCTCTGGAGAATACCTCTGTGGTAAGACCTGAAACAACACAAGCTAACAATTGAAAACCCTATATAAAGTACCCCGAGGGATTTTCTAGGCATCGAACGCAAGATAGTGTATGCATAAAGAAAATACCACTCAGGCTGAATGTGCGCAGGAGTGGATAATGTGTTAGCTGGAAAAAAGTTATCGGGAGCCCCCAGAAGATGTGGCTTCAAGAGACACAGCCCCAGAAATACCCTCATAAACACTACTCCCCCCAAAATGTCTTTACTAGTATAGTAAGGATGAAATCGAAGCTTAGCGGTCCTAGAGGAAACCCCCAAGGGATTTGACGATCCTCGCTCATGTAAAAAGATTAAGTGAACCATTACCATTATAACTAACAAAAAAGGAAGAATAAAATGTAGCCTGTAGAACCGCGTTAAAGTTGCTCCTCTCACCCTAAATCCTCCCCAAATCCAATGCACAAGAGGCTCCCCTACTACAGGAATAGCAGTCAATAGGTTAGTAATTACGGTGGCCCCTCAAAAAGATATCTGCCCTCAAGGTAACACATACCCTAAAAATGCTACACCCATTCTTACCAGGTAAATTGCTACTCCTCTCAACCACACTTTTCTTTGTAAATAGCACCCATAGTATAAGCCACGCCCAATATGGGCGTAGATACAAAAAAAGAAAGCTGATGCCCCATTGGCATGAAGTGAATGAAGAAACCACCCCATATTGACATCCCGATCAATATGCACTACAGACCTAAAAGCCACCCTCTCATGTGCCCCATAATGGAAGGAAAGAAATAATCCCCTTATAATCTGTATTATCAAGCACAACCCTAGCAATGAACCGAAATTCCACCAGTAGCTCAAATTTAAAGGAGCGGGCAATCTGACACAGAACCTGTCTACCCTTCTTTTTAATCATCTATTCTTACCCACTGTATTCATTACACCAAGTTACACTCATATTCCCCCTTCCCTATGTGCTATAATACCGCCACCCTGAAAAGGAACTTTAATCTAAACATAAAGAGCAACAAAGACAACGTTAAGGGCAGTAAAGTTTTTCAAGTCAAGTACATAAGTAGATCATATCGATAACGTGGCAGTGCAGCCCGTGCAAGCACGACAAAGTAGCATACTGCCACGGTCTTAAGCGCTATAAAAAGTCTTCTGCCCCCTCCTATGAAGACAGAAGAAGTAATTATCCCCATCAGTAAAATATTTGAATATTCTGCCATGAAAATTATGGAAAATCCAACTCTTCCATACTCCACATTAAATCCCCTTACTAACTCTGACTCCCCCTCAGCAAAATCAAACGGTGCTCGGTTAGTTTCGGCCAATAGGCATATTAATCATATAATGAGCATGGGGGGGCAAATCAAGGCTATCCAAGTAATTTGTAGGCGATTCCTAATCTCTACCAAGTCCATCGAAGACCTTATAAAGCACCCCCTAAATAAAATTAACCCCATGCATACCTCGTAAGAAATAGTCTGAGCAATAGCACGCATGGCCCCCAACATAGCATACTTTGAATTAGAAGATCACCCTGCCAGGATAATGGGATAGACTGAAGCCCTCGAGCCGCATAAAAACAACAATGCCCCTCATATAAAATATACTATTCTTCTTTCATATGGGATCAGCTCCCACATACAAAGAGAAATTACAAGCCCCATTATTGGGGCTAGCCAATATCTAAAACGGTTAGATGCCTCCACCCGAGTTATCTCCTTAGAAAATAGTTTTACTGCATCAGCAAGAGGTTGGGCTAAGCCCATAAAACCAACTTTATTGGGACCTTTTCGCATTTGAACAGAAGCCAATACTTTACGCTCAAACAATGTAAAATAAGCTACCGCAATTAACACTATAAAAACAGTAAAAACGTGCGCTACTATAAATCTCATCTAGTTTTACTAACGTTTCCACTCTAAGGAGCCCTCCTTTCACTCATGAATGAGGCCCCCTAACACGATTACTAAAAATGCTCCCCCTCTCACATAACACGATTCTGTAAGGTCTGTTCAATCCGCCCTAGCTAACGGATAAAGCAAAGCAATTTCTAAATCAAATAATAAAAAAATAATTGCCACCAAAAAAAACTGCAATGAAAAGGGAAAACGTGCTGACCCATAAGGGTCAAATCCACACTCAAAAGGGGTTCTTTTTTGAACGTCTTTAACCCGACGAGCTCTTATCATCAAAGCTACCCCAAATAAAGTTATTCTCACCACAACAACCGCCAGCAATGCACATATAGTCCTCTTCATTTACTTTATTTATCTCCTTGACCCCCAACTAGACTCAAAAGAGAACTTATTCACTTCATTTTTAGGTTTTATATTCTTAAACAGGGCAATATTTTATTATGTGGGGGGCAATCTCCCAATTCCGGGGGGAATAACCTTTCTATCAACTTCAAGTATAAGTTCGTAAACCTTTCTTTACGGGCTTTCTTCAATGAAAATGTCCCGGGACTGTCCAATAGATCTCTAAAATAACAGATCATACGGACATTCAGGATAACAGAAAAACTATAATTCAATTAATAGGTCCAAAGTGAGGCATTTTTATATATGGTTGGCTCAAACAAAGACAGGTCTATCACACAAGCATGGCCCTCTCGGTAAACCAAGCTTCTAACTTGGTGACGGGCGTTAAGATCGTCCCTACCTATGCCCAGGCCAGGTAACCCCGGCTTAACCCCTCTAGGGGCCGTCGCCCCAGTCCCCTAACAAAGCCAGAAAATTCGGCAGAGTTGACTGAGCGACGACCCCCTATAGAGGGCTTCGCTCGCAAGCCCTCTCATAGGTCTCTTATCTCCCCTGCCCCACCCTTTAACCACTATTGTATCCACAAGCAACGGACATTAAGCATCTCTCCTCGAGTGGAATTGAGATTACTAAAGGCCCTCTTAGAGGTCTTAGGAGCACCCCTTGTGTGTGGGGGTGCCTAACCCTAAAAGCTCTTTCCTATGCTTTCAGATGCCTGGTTGGACTAGATTCAAGGTACTTCACTACGTTTCGTTATGTCACCCTTACGGGAACAAGCCTGTSTCTTCCCGTACCCTCCCTCGACTCTGTCTTAGGAGTGCACCGGCTCACCTCTCTCGGCCCTATACAGGGCTGACGAGAGGCCTACGCTTTATATTACCTATAAAGGGGCAGTCTCACTGGCAAGTGCGGCGATTGACGTCTCTAGGATAACTAGTTATCCTTGCATTATGACCTCCCGTGAAATGAGATGGAGGGGACTCTGAGCTTATCTCGAATATGATATCTTCTCTTTTATTAATTAAGAAGAACCCTTACCCAAGAGCTATCTTATTACTTTTGTGTCGCCAGAAGAGTTCTCTTCAATTTCTGGTTGCAAACCAGGCCTTTTCATTTAAAGTATGGTAACAGCAGGGCAGTGATAAATCACTTTCTTTGGCTCCACAGGCCAACGTTTTTCATAAACTAGCCCTGCCCTCCCTTCCCTTTCAAGGAAACGAACTTACAGGCCAACCTTTTATAAATGAAATTTGCACTTCTTCTCGGTCTGACCAGAATCTTATTCAGCTTGAAGGGCCGTCAGGGCCACTTTTTACGGACTATGTGATTAGGCCTAGGCACTCTTAGTATGTCCTATTCATGCTATCGCCCAGGTATCTCACACACCAGCGTAGTTGGGTGAGGGCTCTACACCAATCAGATGACTCCTTGACTCATCTGCCTGTCCTGGTTTATCTCTTTTCTTGCTATAGTCCTTAGCACCTCAGGGGCTAACACTTGGCTCAGAATCCAAGGAGTCCGAGTTTTTGGTACCCTTATAGGGCTAACTAACCTTATAGTAACCCTCTGTTTTCTAGTAAGCAACCTACTTTGGTTTTATGTCCTATTTGAGGGCTCACTTATCCCTCTATTTCTTCTTATTTCAGGGTGGGGCCCATACCGGGAGCGGATTGAGGCATCCTTCTTCATAGTGATATATACAGTCGGAGCATCTCTCCCTCTTCTTATGGTAATTGCTTATTATAAAGGGTCCTTAAGAAAAGTGGTCTCCCCCCTTGTCCTAGGCGAAGTCTCCACAATACCTGCAAGAATTATCTGCTGAGCCTGTCTAGTAGCTTTCCTGGTTAAGCTGCCTATGTACCCTCTTCATTTATGGCTCCCCAAGGCCCACGTCGAAGCCCCAACAGCAGGCTCCATACTCCTAGCTGGCATTATACTCAAACTAGGAGGGTTTGGCATAGTCTGCTCTTTAAATATGTTCAGTCATTACTTTGGTAATGAATTATGGCTAATTTCCTCTCTCTCCTTAATCGGAGGTGCACTTGCAGCAGGCCACTGCCTGCTGCAAGTGGACTTAAAATCTGCTATTGCTTACTCCTCTGTTGCGCACATAAGAGTAGTGATCTACGGTGCTTCTTCCCTTAACTCGTGGGGATTAAATGCTTGTGTCCTCACCATAATTAGCCATGGCCTAACCTCTTCCGGCCTCTTCTCCCTAGCCCACTGAGTTTACGAACTTTCAGCAACCCGTCTTTTAAGAAGCCTAGGAGGACTCCACTTAACAGCACGTTCTTTTAGAAATTGGGCCTTAGCCTTGTTTAGGGCTAACATCCCCACTCCCCCCTGGCTATCTATCACAGGAGAAATTATGATGCTTCCCTCTATTTCAGCCCACGAGAGCCACTTCTCCCTATTCTTGCCTCTAGCCCTAATGATATTTCTAGGGGCAGCCTTTAGATACAGCATATATGTGGAAATTTTTATGGGCACCCCCCGCCAAGCAACCGTGCTTGCAGACCTAGAAAAAGGTTCCCACCTTACCTTATATGGCCACGTAGTCCCCCTTCTTGGGCTAATATTCTTTCTGGATAAGATGGTTACCTAAAATTACCAAAAGCCTTCGCACAGGCAACAGAGGGTTATGAGTCCCCTAGTTTGTATTAACCTATTTTGGCCTCTCTTAATTCATTCCTAGCCCTGATTTCACGTATTCAAGAAAAGTCCCCTCCGTTCAGCCTCTTCATACATAGACAATAATTCAAAGGAAAATTCAAACCACATCTACGAAATGTCAGTACCAGATAGCGCATTGTAACCCCAAATGACGTGCCGTCGAAAAATGATTACGAAGTAAACGAACCAGACAAACGAAAATGAAAATTAGCCCCCCTAACACATGAAGTCCGTGCAATCCAGTTATTATGTAAAAGCACCTCCCATACACGGAATCCCGAATATCAAAAGGAGCATCTCACCACTCTTTAGCTTGGACCCCTATAAAAATTAACCCCAGAGCAACCGTAGCTACCAACCCTGCGGCCGCTGACCACTTACTCCCTTCTTTCACTGCCCGGGACGCTCATGTCAAGGTAAGCCCGGATCTAATCAGTAAAGTAGAATTAAGAAAAGGAAGTCCTCAAGGGTTAGGGCACGTAATCCCCAGAGGAGGTCAACTCATCCCAACTTCCATAGTCGGCCTTAGTGCAAAATGCAGAAAAGCCCAAAAGAACGAGACAAAAAATATAGCCTCAGATGCAATAAACAAGAGTATTCCTGTTTTGATAAATCGTTGGACTAACTTTGTATGTTTACCTTGAAATGTAGCCTCTCGAATCACGTCTCGCCACCACATAGCACACCCAAACAGCACTGAAGTAAGTCCCCATACGATCCCCACCAAAGAATAAGTTCAAAACCACTCAAGGGCCCCTGCTGCTAAAGTAGCCACACCGAGCGTGACCCTAAATGGCCAAGGCCTTGGCTGTACACGATGGAACTTAGTTATATTAAAAGGCATTCGTACCCTTTTTCTCATTGATTCCTTCATCTTTAACCGAGCGGGGTCACGATAACCCATAGGCAGAGCTTAAATCTGCTACAATTTCTGTCACGTTCGGGAACTATCTACTTCCATAGCCACCTTCTATCCATTCTTCGTGCCGCGTGCTGCTCTATTGGTAGAATCAAGCTCCGCCCATATCACTCCCGTATTGTTGGTTGATGCATGAAATCCACAAAAGGTCGCTGAACAGCATACGCTTCTCATAGAATTAGGATAAAATAGTTAAGAGTTAGAATGTCGACAACTGCCCCTATTCTCCTTACCCCGTGCCAAAAAGAATACCCCACAGGGTAATCAAATACACGCCGGGGCATGCCTGAAAGCCCTAGGAAATGGTGCGGCATAAAGGTTAAGTTTACCCCTACCAGCATGTTAAAAAAATGTTTATTAGTTATTCGTCCATGCAAAGTCACCCCTGTCATCAAAGAAAAATAATGTGTTACAGCACCAAAAATGGTAAAAACTGCCCCTATTGATAAGACATAGTGGAAATGGCCAACTACAAAATAAGTGTCATGAAGTATGATGTCTAAGGAAGCGTTAGCTAGGATTACCCCAGTTAAGCCCCCTAAAGTGAAGAGACCTAGGAAACCTAGCCCCCATAACAAAGGAGCTTTATACCGTAAAGCCCCTCCTATCAAGGTCCCAAGTCATCTAAACACCTTGACCCCAGTGGGCACTGCGATAATCATAGTAGCAGAAGTAAAGTACGCTCGAGAATCTACGTCTATCCCTACCGTGAATATGTGGTGCCCTCACACCACAAACCCAAGAACACCAATTCTCCCTATAGCATATACTATTCTTCTATGCCCAAAGGCCTTGTCCTTCCCCGCATAATACATAAATACGTGGGAAATAACCCCAAACCCAGGAAGAATGAGAATATATACCTCAGGATGACCAAAAAACCAAAACAAATGTTGAAACAAGACCGGGTCCCCTCCCCCCTCGGGATCGAAGAATGACGTATTTACATTACGGTCTGTTAATAACATTGTAAGGGCTCCCGCCAACACAGGCACAGATAGTAGAAGCAAGATTCTTGTTACACCAATAGCTGCCACAAATAACGGGAGGCAAGAAATGGTCTTACGAGGCCCCCGTGCATGCTTGATAGTAGTAATAAAGTTAATCCTTGCAAAAATTGAAGCTACCCCCGAAAGATGTAAAGAAAAAATAGCCATATCAACACAAGGAGAATAATGCCCTTCAATCGAAGACAAAGGAGGGTACAAAGTCCACCCCGTCCCAACTGCAGAATCTGTTAACATTGACACAAATAAAAAACAGAGTGAGTGAGGAACAAACCAAAACCTCAGGTTATTTATTCGAGGAAGCCCCAAATCCGGGGCAGGCAATATTAATGGCACCAGCCAATTCCCAAACCCCCCAATTAACACAGGCATCACCATAAAGAAAATTATCAGAAAAGCATGCGCAGTAACCACCGCGTTATACAATCTCCCAGTTATCAATAGCCCTCTTGAGTGCATTAAATGTAAACGAATGAGTAACCTCAATATTGCCCCCGAAATACCCCCTAAGAACCCTAGCATTAAATATATAGAACCAATATCTTTGTGGTTAGTAGAGCATAATCAACGATTTATTTTATTTATCTAGGTAGTCCTCTCGGTAAACCAAGCTTCTAACTTGGTGACGGGCGTTAAGATCGTCCCTACCTATGCCCAGGCCAGGTAACCCCGGCTTAACCCCTCTAGGGGCCGTCGCCCCAGTCCCCTAACAAAGCCAGAAAATTCGGCAGAGTTGACTGAGCGACGACCCCCTATAGAGGGCTTCGCTCGCAAGCCCTCTCATAGGTCTCTTATCTCCCCTGCCCCACCCTTTAACCACTATTGTATCCACAAGCAACGGACATTAAGCATCTCTCCTCGAGTGGAATTGAGATTACTAAAGGCCCTCTTAGAGGTCTTAGGAGCACCCCTTGTGTGTGGGGGTGCCTAACCCTAAAAGCTCTTTCCTATGCTTTCAGATGCCTGGTTGGACTAGATTCAAGGTACTTCACTACGTTTCGTTATGTCACCCTTACGGGAACAAGCCTGTSTCTTCCCGTACCCTCCCTCGACTCTGTCTTAGGAGTGCACCGGCTCACCTCTCTCGGCCCTATACAGGGCTGACGAGAGGCCTACGCTTTATATTACCTATAAAGGGGCAGTCTCACTGGCAAGTGCGGCGATTGACGTCTCTAGGATAACTAGTTATCCTTGCATTATGACCTCCCGTGAAATGAGATGGAGGGGACTCTGAGCTTATCTCGAATATGATATCTTCTCTTTTATTAATTAAGAAGAACCCTTACCCAAGAGCTATCTTGTTTTATTTGTTATACGTGGAGTAAACTATCGCAGTTACTTTCTTTAATCTCTCTACTTTTTCCTTGCTCGCAAGGCGGAAAGCCTGCTCACTGCGCTCAACAAGGCAAAATTAAAGAAAGCAGATATGGTTAAAGATAATAACATCGGACTGCAAACCCGATATTGCGGCACTCCGCTATCTGCTTAACTTATGAAAGCACCTAAATTTAAAGAGCTTTTCAGCCCCAATTTTCATAAAAATACCAAAACGGTCAACCTGACCTTTGTCCTAATGGCAACTTTTTTTTTCTTTCTAGCTTTCGCTAGTTTAGCTAATAAGAACCTGTCCGCCTCTTTGATCTACGAGATAACAAGTATCTCCTCTTCCCCCGTTGACTTTGTTCTGATCGCAGACATAATAAGAGTTACTTTTACGTCTTTAGTTCTATTAATTGCTTCTTGTGTGATTCTCTATTCCCAGAACTACATAGAGTCAGACCCCAACAAAACCCGCTTGTCGGGGCTCCTAGCTTTATTTATTCTCAGGATAATCTTTTTTATTCTGACCCCCAATGCTATAACTATGCTTTTAGGCTGAGACGGCCTAGGGGTTATCTCATTTGTTTTAGTTTTATTTTATAACAATCAATCAAGTGAAGGGGCCGCTATAATTACTGCCCTAACTAACCGTATTGGTGATATTTTGATTATTATAGCTCTTGGACTCCTCTTGAAAATGGGGCACTGAAATATTAATACTTTAGAAAACCTCTCCAAGGGCTGAATTTACCTCCTCTTACTAGTAGCAGGGTGCACGAAAAGGGCCCAATTCCCTTTTTGTTCGTGGCTGCCCCAGGCCATAGCCGCTCCAACTCCAGTCTCAGCTCTAGTCCATTCCTCCACCTTGGTCACGGCTGGGGTCTATCTAATAATTCGCCTGTCCGACAGCTTACTGCCTTCCAGTTCTTTGCTTAGCCTTCTCTCATTTCTAGCGACCTTAACTAGACTAATAGCCGGTCTCTCAGCCCTAGTTGAGACAGACCTTAAAAAGATTGTAGCGCTATCTACACTAAGACAACTAGGAACCATAGTTTTAGCCCTATCTCTCGGCCACCCCAATCTTGCCTTTTTTCACCTAGTCACTCATGCGGTCTCCAAGTCCTTATTATTCATCTGCGTGGGAACTTTTATTTCTTATAATAAAGGAAGTCAAGATACCCGTAATTTGACCCCAAATCTATGGCTTACAATCCCTTTCAGTTTTATAGGAGCAGGCATCTCGAATCTATCCCTTTGTGGCGTTCCTTTTCTCAGGGGATTTTATTCCAAGGATCTAATCTTGGAATCGCTCTGACAAATGCCAACAAGATCCTTCATCACTTTGGGGGCCGCATTTTCAACAGCCTTAACAAGAGCTTACTCCCTTAAACTTATAAAGATAAGATTTACCTCTACGCCTTCCAATGAAAGAAACCCAATTCGGCCTAACTCCTCTATAGAAGGGCTCTTTATTCAAGCTCCCATTATTCTTTTATCCCTGGCCACACTTTACCTTGGGTTCTTCTTAAATAAGGTCTCCACTATATTTTACTCCCCTCTTCTTCTTAGAGGCCCCCATAAGCACTTAGCCTCACTTATACTTATTATAGGGTGAGTCCTGATAACAGCAGAAGAGTTGGGAATAATTGGAGGAAAATCAGCCAACTCCCAAAGGACTCACCATCTTCTTCATACTCTATTTTTCCTGGAGACCCTGTCCCCTCAGGCCAACCTCATAATGGCTAAAACCCCCCTATACTTACCTTACAAAACAATTGACCAAGGATGGATTGAAAGCCTTTCAATTCACTCCTCAAAAGCTCTACTTTTACTCCTTACCAAACGAAACATCAACCTAGCCACTCAGCCCATCCTTAGCTATCTAGTCCTTTCATCTTTTTCCCTGGTAATTTTCTTCATTCTAATGGGAGAGAGCCTCTAAAGGGTCAAGGGGGCACCTCCACTTAAAACAGCAAAGTTGGCAGATAAATGCGATTGGCTTAGGACCAATTAATGTGGCCCCTACCCCACACTTTGCTGAGCACCCCCCGGCTTAACCCCTCTAGGGGCCGTCGCCCCAGTCCCCTAACAAAGCCAGAAAATTCGGCAGAGTTGACTGAGCGACGACCCCCTATAGAGGGCTTCGCTCGCAAGCCCTCTCATAGGTCTCTTATCTCCCCTGCCCCACCCTTTAACCACTATTGTATCCACAAGCAACGGACATTAAGCATCTCTCCTCGAGTGGAATTGAGATTACTAAAGGCCCTCTTAGAGGTCTTAGGAGCACCCCTTGTGTGTGGGGGTGCCTAACCCTAAAAGCTCTTTCCTATGCTTTCAGATGCCTGGTTGGACTAGATTCAAGGTACTTCACTACGTTTCGTTATGTCACCCTTACGGGAACAAGCCTGTSTCTTCCCGTACCCTCCCTCGACTCTGTCTTAGGAGTGCACCGGCTCACCTCTCTCGGCCCTATACAGGGCTGACGAGAGGCCTACGCTTTATATTACCTATAAAGGGGCAGTCTCACTGGCAAGTGCGGCGATTGACGTCTCTAGGATAACTAGTTATCCTTGCATTATGACCTCCCGTGAAATGAGATGGAGGGGACTCTGAGCTTATCTCGAATATGATATCTTCTCTTTTATTAATTAAGAAGAACCCTTACCCAAGAGCTATCTTGTTTTATTTGTTATACGTGGAGTAAACTATCGCAGTTACTTTCTTTAATCTCTCTACTTTTTCCTTGCTCGCAAGGCGGAAAGCCTGCTCACTGCGCTCAACAGGCAAAATTAAAGAAAGACCCTATACTGTTTAACTGAGGGCCAATCCTGACCGTAATCTGGGTTAAAAGCCCAATGCCTTCAACCTCGGCCACTCAGCTCACTCATAACTGTCTCACACTCATGTGAACTCCTCGCTTGGAAGGCAAGCATACTTTCTTATATTAGACAGCCTTATATTTTAATATAAGCTTCCTACCCACTTATTTTCATACGCTGGGCCACTTCCTTTAATCAGGCAGTAAAGTCCCTTGGGCTGATAAACTCAACTTGAATGGGCATATGGGCATGTTTATCCCCACAAATCTCTGAGCACATTCCTACTTCAATCCCAGGCTTCAATGCCGTAATAATTACTTCATTCATTCGACCGGGTAAGGCGTCTGCTTTTACACCCAAAGAAGGTAAAGCCCACCTATGGATAACATCTGCCGATGTTGTCAAGATTCGGATTGGCACTCCGTACGGCAAGACCAACGGCTTGTCTACATCAAGTAGCTGAGGAAAACCAAACCCTAGTTCCGAGTTAGGGGTCATATAAGAGTCAAAAGAAAAAGTTTGGTCCCCCAAAATATCCCAAGAATTAATCTCATACTCCCAGTATCACTGATGACCGACCACTTTTACGGTTAAAAACACCAACTGAGGGGTCTCTCCATGCTTGTATAATAAGTATAAAGAGGGGACTGCTACTCACAGTAGCAGCAATATTGGGAGCACTGTTCACACAAACTCCAACACTTTATGTTCCTTATATAGGTAAGAAGCCGAATATTGTTTTTGTAAAACCACTACTCCTCAGTAAAAAACCAAAATTAACACAACTACAGCCACAGCTATAATGTGATCAAATAAACAAGCTAACTGGGCAGACTTTTTCCTAGACGCCCCAGAGAAATAGATTTGATTATACCGTAGTAACATTTTTCTTTAAGGGTCTGCGCTTATATGGCCGCAAGGGACCTCTCTGGGCCTTGCACAACTTTACCACAGATAAGAGAGCTAAAAATATGAACACCCCACAAAAAATTAGAGCGTCACCTCTGTTTAAAGACCTCATTCTTAAAGGAGACTGGATATTACCTAGTAAATCCATTATCTCACCTTGATCCAACCTAGTCTGGACTAAAGTATGGGCTTCCCTCAATACCCAGTTTAGCCCAAAACAAAATACTAGGTAAAAATAAATTACTTTTCGGCTGATACCCCTAATTCGCATATTAGGCCTCAAACAAGCCATGTATATAAATAGAACCATTACACCCCCTGCATATACTAAAAACAAAACAGCTGGGTACCATAAAGGGCCAACCCTCATCAGATACCCTGTGCATAGCACCATGCTTACTATAAAAGCCCTTCCCAAAGTATAGGGGGTGCCCATAAAAGGCAAAACTGGAATAAATCTAGCCACCACTCTGAATATAAGCAATGTCATAAGTTGGTGGTAAGCTTTCTTACACCATAGGACTGAAAATCCTCCGTGCTCAATTTTACACCACACCAACTTTCTCTAGTAAAGGGGGCTGCGAGCCCCCGCTAAATGCTTTCAAGGCACTCCTGGACACGCGTCGTTTACCAGTTTGTTTTAGGGGCACCTTCCGGTACCCCTACCGTGTTACGACTTATCACCCCTTTCGGGGCGAGCGACGGGCGATTTGTACACACACTAGAGCACCATTCACGACTCCATTGCCTAAAGTCATTACTTCCAAGTACTCTTTCACACAGCCACTTCGGACTACATTCCAATTCAAACACCAACTGTAACCCAGCTGCCCCCTTCCCATAGGCTGCACTTTTACCTGAATTCCTAGCAGTCCCATTGCCCCCTGGTAAAACATAAATTTCACCTGCGTAGACAAACGTTCACTTACTGAATAGCCTGTTTCTTTTACCTCGCGATACAAGCTGAAAACGGCGGTATGCAAACTGACATAAGTTCCCCCTAAAGGAAAACTTATACAAGAGAAGGTAAGAAGTTCGCGGATCATCGATTTAAGGGCCAGGTTCCCCTGGGTGGATTAATGCACCGCCAAGTCCCTCGGGTTTTAAAGTATTCCTCGTAGTTCCCAGGCAGTACATGACGGATTTCAGCTGTGGAATAACCGGGTATCTAATCCGGGTCTAGCCCCACAGTTTCGCGGATTCAACAGTCAAGTGCTGTATGGGCAAGCCACCAATCTCTTTGAATTTCACCTCTAAATTAATGCGCGCAGCACCTTTCTTAATTCCTGCCTGACCACCTAGCCGTTACGTGTTGACTTGGGGAGCTGGCTTGGCCGAGAGTTCTGGCACCAGTCTTGCTCTCCCCTGCCTCTCATTAGCTGGGTCGGGGTGTCCCCCATTGCCCAAATTTCGGTACTGGTGTAAGAGACTTTCCATGGGGCCTCTTCTTTCTATTAATAACACCCCCCGCTGGGAAGGGCCGTTTTTAACGGCCCTTCATTCGGGTATCACACACCTCTCTCTTTGCCTTAACTACCATGTATCTACCTAAGAGATAGCCAACATAAGAGTCGGGACCATGCTCTTTAGACCTGGCTTGCACTAAGTCGAGACCCTCATAATTTCTAAAAACAGAGAGCCAGGCCCTTCCATCTTTTTATATATTCAGAGACTATAGTATACTTAGTACACTTTGTTTACACCAAGGTAGGCCCCTCTTATGGGGTAGTCTCTCCCATGAAACTTCTTCCTTCAAACCTTCTTTTTCTAGTCCTCACTTTTGTATCAGGAGCCCTAGCTCTTTCAAGAGCTAGCTGGATCTTCGTTTATGCAGGGTTAATTCTTAATACAATTGCAATTACCCCCAACTTAATAAAGCTATCTTTTTTTGGCTGAAAGTCCGGGGACACGGCCGGTAAATACTTCCTGGTTCAAGCAAGAGCCTCAGCCATCTATGCCTTTGGCAGTGCCCTGTTCTGATCTTGAAGAATACCCTCTTCCACTTTTATCTACCTTAATTCAATAGAATGGGGCTTAATCTTCTTGGCCACAAGGCTCCTCCTCAAACTTGGAGTTTTCCCCTTCTTTGCATGGGTTCCGGGCGTAATTCAAGGTCTATCTTGATTTAACTGCTGATTAGTGCTTACCTGACAAAAGTATTTCCCCCTAGTCCTCCTCCTTCAAATCACTAGGTCCACCCGAGGGGATCTAGTTCATGAAGTTCTTCCCTTCGTTGTTGCTGCGACTTCTATTACAGGAAGACTTTTAGGGTTAACTCAAACCAAACTACGCTCCCTAGTAGCTTATTCTTCCTTAGTTCACAGCAGATGGGGGCTAATAGCAGTTACCCTGGGACTCCCTACCATTTCAGGCTATCTCTTTATCTATTCTTGTACTTTGGGCTCTTCTCTTTACTTGTTTAACCTTACCTCAGCTCGCTCAGTTCACTCCCCCCGTCTCCGGGGGCACAAATCCGTTAATTCCGCCGTTGTCAGAATTCTGTCCTTAGCGGGTATACCTCCACTCCTGGGCTTTTTAGGCAAATGGCTTATTATCAGACAATGAGGCAGGTACAACCTTCCCCTTATGCCTTTAACTATAGCCCTAGTAGGCTCCCTCATTAGCCTCAATTTCTATCTTAGAATCTGCTGAGGGATCTTCTGAGGAAAATATAGAGAAGTCCCACTTAAGTCCAAAGAGGCCTACAACTCTGGGGCCCTAATTATATCACTTAACGTAGTCCCTTTCGTTTTAGGCCTACTTATAATTAATTAAGTTAATTAGGGTAGAGCAGATTCAAATGCCCTCTTAGAGTACCAAAAACTCCTGTGCATATTACACTATACCCCATCTTAAGGAGCTTAAGTTAATAAAACTTCGGGTCTTCAAAACCTGCATTAAGCCAAGAGGCTTAGCTCTTGTGTTATTACTGCGACCCAGTAAAGGGATAAGAGTCTGGGCAGACATCAGTCTTGTAAACTGAGAAGGGAGGACTAGCAACCTTCTTATCCCTCTATATTTGTTTGAGAACAGGTCCATGAGACCATCTTTGGAACTTCAACCCAAAACCTTATTATTTAGGCTATGTCCTCAGCTTACACTATGGCCAGGGTGATTTATCACCTAAGGAAGGGCCGAAACCTACTACGATTCATCGTTTCTAGCCATAAAGGGGGCACATCTTCCGATGTACTGCAAGCTAGACAGGCTTATATTCTATTTAAACTAGCCCCCT